TTGAAATGATTGAAGTTTTTCTATTTGGAATCGTCTTAGGTCTAATTCCTATTACTTTGGCTGGATTATTCGTAACTGCATATTTACAATACAGACGTGGCGATCAGTTGGACCTTTAATTAATTAACAAATCTTTTTTTGATTGACCTCCTGTGCATTAGCGAAAGGAGGAGGTCAAATTTAGATTACTGTTCAGTTATTTCAGTCTAATTCGATAAATTCAATTCAACCTAACAAGAATGGAATCACGCTCTGTAGGATTTGAACCTACGACATCGGGTTTTGGAGACCCACGTTCTACCGAACTGAACTAAGAGCGCTTTCTTATCACAATAGATAAGACTGTAAAGAAAACTTTTTTTGTAATACAAAACTACATCTACATCTGGCATGCAAACACTATAGAGTATGATAAAAAAAAAGCGAGATTCCTTTTTTAATCGATTTCAATTAATTCCTCCTTACTTCTCAGAGGAAAAGTAATTAGGTAGGGATGACAGGATTTGAACCCGTGACATTTTGTACCCAAAACAAACGCGCTACCAAGCTGCGCTACATCCCTTTCAATTCAATTGGTTTTTATAGTGTAATTTTAAAGAATCCCTGTCGTGTTTTCCACATCGTTATTTCCTATATCTATATACATAGATAATATATCTTGTCATTTCTTCTTTTTGGTCTCTTATAAGGTATAATAAAAGTATTGGGATATATATGAAAAACAAATCGGTTGTAAAGTCAAAAAAAAATACTTTTCGGGAATATTTAGTGGGAAAGGGTATGTTACTTTTTTTCTTAAAAAAAAATATCTTATCTACAGGATTAATGTACATTTTAATTTGACTTAGCTTAGGGATTTCGTGTACAAACACAAGTAGTCTTTAACTATAATATGATATGCATTTGATCGTAGATTAGATATGTATTACTTTGTTTATATATTAATAAAGAAGGAGGATTTTCAATGCGAGATTTTAAAACATATCTTTCCGTGGCGCCGGTACTAAGCACTCTATGGTTTGGGTCTTTAGCTGGTTTATTAATAGAAATCAATCGTTTTTTCCCAGATGCGTTGACATTCCCTTTTTTTTCATTCTAGTTATTGACATGGAGAGGGAGTAACGAATATTAGAGATAAAATCAACTATCTGTGACTAATCCCTCCTCCCTTTTCTTTCTTCTTTCTCTTTTTATTTGAAAAAAATATTCAAATAATATATTAGAATAAATAGGAGAGAAAGAAGAAAAGTAGATTCAACCTCATCAAAACTTGACTTAAGGTTCGAATGAAAATTTCTAAAAAAAAAAGAGAAAGAGTTAGAACGGAAATGAAAATGTGGATCTAGGATAAGAGTATCATACAAGATACTTAAATGAAATACTGTGATTAGAAATAGAGTTAGAAAGCGTTTGATTACGTCGTATTTCTTAATTTATTTACTATTAATATTATTATATTACCCTATATGATTGCAACGAAATCTTTCTAATTGTATTTCGAGTTAGCAATTTCTATATTTTTTCTTTTTCTTTCTTCTTCACTTCGGGTCGAAAATGAAAAAAGTTGCTTGAATCAAAAATAAAACGGAGGTTAGGTTGATGGCTAAGGGTAAAGATGCCCGAGTAAAAGTAATTTTGGAATGTACCAGTTGTGTTCGAAAGAGTGTTAATAAGGAATCAAAGGGCATTTCCAGATATATTACTCAAAAGAATCGACACAATACGCCTAGTCGGTTGGAATTGCGAAAATTCTGTCCCTATTGTTGCAAACATACAATTCACGGAGAGATAAAGAAATAGATCGAACCAAAACGTCTGTCTATCATACTTTCACGGAAGGAGACAAAACGATTTTCATTATATAATTATTATAATTATTTATATTAATATATTATTATATATATTAAAAATAAATAAAAAAATCGAAATAAACAAACCAAATCCTATTTCTTAATTCTAATTTTTTTAAGGTCCAGCCGAAATAGGATTTTCGGTATAAGGAATAAACTAAACAAACTATGGATAAATCCAAGCGACCCTTTATTAAATCCAAGCGATCTTTTCGTAGGCGTTTGCCCTCGATCCAATCGGGGGATCGAATTGATTATAGAAACATGAGTTTAATTAGCCGATTTATTAGTGAACAGGGAAAAATATTATCTAGAAGAGTAAATAGATTGACCTTGAAACAACAACGATTAATTACTATTGCTATAAAACAAGCTCGTATTTTATCTTTGTTACCTTTTCTTAATAATGAGAAACAATTTGAAAGAATCGAGTCGACTGCTAGAACTGCTAGTTTTAGAACCAAAAATAAATATAAATAATAGGCTTACTCTTTATTTAATTGTAATTGAATCAAAATTAGAATTTGAACTCAAACATGGATTGATGTTTTGTTCTAAAAAAATCTAGGTTTGATTGTCGTGTTGTAAGATAATCAAAATCGAGAATCAATTTTTTGAATTTTGAATTTGAATGGGTTTATTGATTTTTATTTATTTCTTTTTTGTATTTTATCAGACTATATCCTCCCGGAGACTAAACTCCGGGGAACTTCATTTAAATAATTTCGGGGGATTCTTTCCAATCTTCTTTTTTTATGATTTCATTGGAAATCATATAAAGACAATTCCTATTTAATATAGCTATTTGTGCAAGTATTTTACGATTAAGAAGCAACTGTCTCTTGTGCAGATTGTGTATGAATTTACTATAATTATAATATACTCCCCTTTCGCGAATTACTGCGTTTATCCGAGTGATCCACAAACGACGAAAATCTCTCTTTTGCCTATCTCTATCCCGATGAGCCGAAACCAAAGCTCTTATTTTCTGTTGAGCAATAGTTCGAGTAAGTCTTGAATGAGCCCCTCGAAAAGTTTTTACAAATAAACGCATTTTTTTTCTACGGTTCCGAGCTATATATCCTCGTTTAACTCTAGTCATTGAATAAATGAAACTTTGATGAATAACTAATTACTAATTGATTTTCTTTTTTTGAGTTATTCTTTTAGCCTTTCTATTAATAACAAAACGGATTTTTCCAATGTATAAAATCAAAATCCCAATGGCTTTTGCTACTATAACCTTCCCGACCACGATTTTTTCTTTTTTTTTTTTTTTAGTTTTCGCCTTGAAACAAGACAAAAAAATAAGAAATTGTATTAAATTATTAAATTAATATATCAAAAAAAAAAAAAAAGAATGTAAATTCAATTTAAATATAGATGAATAAAGAAATAGTGGGTTCCTTCGTTTCTATGGTTACTTTTTAAACGGTGAGGTCCTTTCTATACACCGGAGCCCCTTACTTCATTTACTGAATGTTATTGATAACTTGTACAGTTCAAATTTGTTGGCTCTACCCATGAATTATCCAGTAATGGGTCTTTCACAATGAGATCCACCTATACAGTAACGGTATTTAATTTTGAAGGTTAGCTGGATAGCTGACCCTGTTAGTCCGTTCTTCAAAGAATGGGAGCCTAATTTATTTGCTCTAAATATAAGATTTCCCGCTTAATGGATAACGTTCGCTACCAATGGGAAATTTTTATCATCTTAAATCGAATTTACACCAATAGAAACCATAAATTTCATACACACTAGATAAATAGGTATTTTTCAATAATGACTGGAGTTCTTCCATTTTATCCTATTCACTGGTACTGATCATTTAGACTGGAAAAAAATTATTTCCTTTCATTTGCTTTTATTCAATTCTATAATCTGAACGAGTCACACATACACCCTAGTACATGTTCCTCGGCGCTGAGGACATCCCCGAAGAGCGGGGGATTTCGTGACGTTTTTGATTGGCTGTCTTGTGTTTCTAATAAGTTGTTTAATAGTTGGCATGATGAATCATATACATAATGGGCTGGTTTAGATCAATCCTAACCGAAGCGAATGATTATGAATTATTTCTACTTAATATAATATAGAATAGAAAATATAATATATAATAGAAGTTAATATAATAAAATAAAAGGTAAACCTCCTAACAAGATAAAATATCAAATGGTTAACTATTTTTATTCGTTTTATTCGACCGCTACAAGATCAACAATTCCATGAGCTTGGGCTTCTGTTGCTGACATAAAAACATCTCTTTCCATATCTTCGGATACAACCCATAAGGGTTTGCCTGTTCTTTGTACATAAACCCTTGTAAGGGTTTCGCGCAATTTCAATAATTCTTCCGCTTCCAGGATAAATTCTCCTGTTTGTGCCTCGTAAAAAGAGCTAGCAGGTTGATGAATCATTACCCTGATGATGTACCCTAAAAGGGGTTCTTCTATCTCGTATGATGAGGCGAAGACAAAAAATATATACTAGGAAAACAATAAAAAAGATAGAATTGAACAACCGTACGTGCATCTTTTCCACATTGCATACGGCTCTATAATGGAATTTACTTTTTTTTACGTCGAAGAAAGAGAAAAATAGGATCGATCAGATCCAGATCAGTAAATGATCCAATTACCACCCTTCTTTTCAGAGGAGTTCAAAAATACTATGATGGCTCCGTTGCTTTATATATTTATTTCGTCTGTAATTCAGCAATCCCAAAGTTTCTTTTTTTGATGCGAAAACAAAAAAATAAGGAAGAAATTCTTTTTTTCGTACTCTTTCAAACATAAATATTGTTAAGAGTTTTTTTGTTTTGGTATGAAGAAAAGTTTGTGACGCTGAAAAAGACTCCTGATAAAAAAATCGGGAATACTCTTGATCTCATACTACTCTTTCGATACATAATCTAATATTTTGAAAATAGAGATAAAATTTTCTCATTTATCATATCGAATTCAAAGTGCCATGCTATTATTACTTAATATTAATATTTCATACGGTGAAGGCATAGTTTTCTTGTTTTCTCTCAAATAAAAAAATCATTGGCGCCGAGCGTGAGGGAATGCTAAACGTTTGGTAATTTCTCCTCCGACCAGGATAAAGGAGCCCATTGAAGCAGCTAACCCCATGCATATTGTATGTACATCTGGTCGCACAAATTGCATAGTATCATAAATAGCTATTCCGGGTATTACCCATCCGCCAGGAGAATTTATAAATAAATACAAATCCTTGGTATCATCCTCGATACTGAGATATACCATAAGACCAATAAGTTGATTCGAGATCTCGCTATCGATCTCTTGGCCTAAAAAAAGTAATCTTTCTCGATAAAGTCGGTTGATTAGGGTAAAATTGTATCCCTTAGGAACCGTACATGCACCTTTTGACGCATACGGTTCAAAAAATTGTGAGAAAATCAATGTATAGATTCTAAATGTGTAGATTCTATTCCTTTTTTCGCCTTTCCCTAATTCCTCATATAACTATTAAAAATAGAAAAAAATAGAATTTATTAAACTGAAACTTATCAAACTCACTTTTCATTGATGTATTGTTTCATCGAGATCCAATCCAAATCACGATGTCATTTTCTTGTTCTTGAACGGGTCTCTTTAATTTTTTTTAGGTTTATGCTCTACTCCGGGTAAAGATCTGACCGATTTCGATTTGCACATATAGGACAAATGCTTCCAATATCACTTGTGTTTTTTTGTTAAGAATTCCCCTTTTTTTTTCATTTCATATTTTTTCTTTCGACAAATTCAACCTTTTTTTATTTTAAATTTAAAATAAAAATGGTTAAGTTATAACAAAAGTAAATAAAATATATAATACAAGTAGGAATCTTCAATATATTAGCAATTGGGATTGGGGTTTTTATAAACGGAGCCTGGATACTTCATTTTATTGGTCTAACCAAGCCAACCATAAATTATTCTAATTAATCTGAATCCTCCTATAGATCTAATTGCATTTCACGCTCCAAATTTTGGATGCTTCAAATAATCTTTCTTGTTGGGCGAAAGGGAGGATATCTCAATCGGAAGAGAGAACGGGGAAATTCCATATGACCCAATATATCTGACAAGTCGCACTATACGTCAACCCAAGATGCATCTTCCTCTCCAGGACTTCGAAAGGGCACTTTTGGAACACCAATAGGCATTAAATGAAAAAAAAAAGAATTAAGTACTATATTTCACTTTGATATGGAAACGTAATAATAGGGTTATTGTCTTCATAATATCAACCTTTATAATATTTTCTGCATAGATTAGAAAAGTTTAGTGAAAAAAAAAGATAGAATAAATGAAGAAAATTTCTTACGAATATAGCCTTCCAATAATGAACAAGTATTACAAGTATTAAAGTATTCACTGAGCGAAGATGGTATCAACTCCCCATTGCGTATTGCTACTTATCGGGTATAGAATAGATTTGTTTCTTTTTGTTCCTACAACCATAATTGTTCCATTATTACCAACAGAATAGAACAAACAGTAACCCTTGTTCCGAGAGAATCCATTGAACAAAAAGGGTCCATTGACTAGTCTATAGTATTTTCCAATGCAATAAAGTTACATAGTGTCATTTATCTTTGATAAAGGGGTATTTCCATGGGTTTGCCTTGGTATCGTGTTCATACCGTCGTATTGAATGATCCCGGCCGGTTGATTTCTGTCCATATAATGCATACAGCTCTGGTTGCTGGTTGGGCCGGTTCGATGGCTCTATATGAATTAGCAGTTTTTGATCCCTCTGACCCTGTTCTTGATCCAATGTGGAGACAGGGTATGTTCGTTATACCTTTCATGACTCGTTTAGGAATAACCAATTCATGGGGCGGTTGGAGTATTACAGGGGGGACTATAACAGATCCGGGTATTTGGAGTTACGAAGGTGTGGCCGGAGCGCATATCGTGTTTTCTGGCTTGTGCTTTTTGGCAGCTATTTGGCATTGGGTGTATTGGGATCTAGAAATATTTTCTGATGAACGTACAGGAAAACCTTCTTTGGATTTGCCTAAGATTTTTGGAATTCATTTATTTCTTTCTGGGGTGGCTTGTTTTGGTTTTGGCGCATTTCATGTAACAGGTTTGTATGGTCCTGGAATATGGGTGTCCGATCCTTATGGACTAACTGGAAAAGTACAACCTGTAAGTCCAGCATGGGGCGTGGAAGGTTTTGATCCTTTTGTTCCAGGAGGAATAGCTTCTCATCATATTGCAGCAGGGACATTGGGTATATTAGCAGGCCTATTCCATCTTAGTGTCCGTCCGCCTCAGCGTCTATACAAAGGATTACGTATGGGCAATATTGAAACCGTTCTTTCGAGTAGTATCGCTGCTGTCTTTTTTGCAGCTTTTGTTGTTGCCGGAACTATGTGGTATGGTTCGGCAACTACCCCGATCGAATTATTTGGTCCCACTCGTTATCAATGGGATCAGGGATACTTTCAACAAGAAATATATCGAAGAGTAAGCGCTGGGCTAGCCGAAAATCAAAGTTTATCAGAAGCTTGGTCGAAAATTCCTGAGAAATTAGCTTTTTATGATTACATTGGGAATAATCCGGCAAAAGGAGGATTATTTAGAGCGGGCTCAATGGACAACGGCGATGGAATAGCTGTTGGATGGTTAGGACACCCTATTTTTAGAGATAAAGAAGGGCGTGAACTCTTTGTACGTCGTATGCCTACTTTTTTTGAAACATTTCCAGTCGTTTTGATAGATGGGGACGGAATTGTTAGAGCTGACGTTCCTTTTAGAAGAGCGGAATCTAAGTATAGCGTTGAACAAGTAGGTGTAACTGTTGAATTTTATGGTGGCGAACTCAACGGAGTTAGTTATAGCGATCCCGCTACTGTGAAAAAATATGCTAGACGCGCTCAATTGGGTGAAATTTTCGAATTAGATCGTGCTACTTTGAAATCTGATGGTGTTTTTCGTAGTAGTCCAAGGGGTTGGTTTACCTTTGGGCATGCTTCCTTTGCCCTACTCTTCTTCTTTGGGCACATTTGGCATGGGGCCAGAACCTTGTTCAGAGATGTTTTTGCTGGTATTGACCCAGATTTAGATGCTCAAGTAGAATTTGGAGCATTCCAAAAACTTGGGGATCCGACTACAAGAAGACAAGGAGTCTAATACACCATTGCTTTGTTATTTTCGGCCTCTATTTTTTTTATTATTTGATATAGTATACTAGAGAAATCTTGATTTGAATGACTGACCTTTTTTGTTTTGACTCTTTTTTTTTATCATTATCGGGAAAATAATCCCAACTAAACAGGTATGAAAGCTATAATTGTAAACCACAATCGAATCTATGGAAGCATTGGTTTATACATTTCTATTAGTCTCGACTCTAGGGATAATTTTTTTCGCTATCTTTTTTCGGGAACCTCCTAAAGTTCCAACTAAAAAGATGAAATGATTTTTCATTATCTCAATTGAAGTAACGAACCTTCCAATACAGGAAGGCTCGTTACTTCAACTAGTCCCCGTGTTCCTCGAAAGGATCTCTTAATTGTTGAGAGGGCTGCCCAAAAGCGGTATATAAAGCGTACCCTGTAAAACTTATAAGTAAACCAGATATAAAGATGGCGACTAGGGTTGCTGTTTCCATTATTATTATATAATTTCAAGACCACAATGGATCTATGATAAAAATCCTTTATTTACAACGGAATGGTATACAAAGTCAACAGATCTCAATGAATACAATCGGATTTATGGCTACACAAACCGTTGAGGGTAGCTCTAGAGCTCGTCCAAAACCTACTACCGTAGGGGCTTTATTGAAACCATTGAATTCGGAATATGGTAAAGTAGCTCCTGGATGGGGAACTACTCCTTTGATGGGAGTTGCAATGGCTTTATTTGCAATATTCCTATCTATTATTTTGGAAATTTATAATTCTTCTGTTTTACTGGATGGAATTTCAATGAATTAAATCCACAAGAAAATGAAATCCAAAAGAACCAGAAAGTTCTAGCCTTTCAATACAAAGTGCATTTTTTGGGCTCCCTTTTTTATTTGTAACCCCCCTTTTTGGTAGTTCGATCGCGGAATTTCTTTCTGTATTTCCGGAATATGAGTGTGTGACTTGTTATAATTGATCCTATTAATAATACAGAGAGTGAGTCTGTCATCTTATTCGGATAGAGATGGTTCTAACTCGTCGGATTTTCATTCTGGTATCTGGAACACGGAATATATAAAATGGATCAAGAAATATTTGAACTATGATTCATATTTAATATTTAGACCTCTCGATCGGATTCAAAAAAAAAATTTCTTTGAAAAGAAAGAATTAGAAGTTAGAAATCGAACGATTTTTCTTCTTTCAAACTCCTGTTTATGCCTATTTTGTTTAACCAACATAGACATTTTTTTGTATTTTTAGTTGCATTTTTAGTCATTATACCTATCCCATTGATTGAATAAGTGATGATCCAATGGTTCTTACTCACGGAATCTTTTGGTTTAGCTTTGGGGGTTTTTTGAATCATCGTGGTTCTAGTATGAATCTGGGGTTTCAATCGATTCATAGGATCTTAACAAGAGAAATTCCTATCAATGATAAAAAAAACAATAGTAAAAGCCACATTACACATAAAAAAAAATCAAAGAAAAAATAGGGAAAGAGAATATTCAAGAGGCCTGTAGTAACAATCAACATAAAGACGAATGAGCCGACTTGATATTTTGGCATTATCACCACAAAAATAACTTTCGGATTTTTATTCCTTCGTCTCTTTTGAAAAGAGAAAATCGGGGATTAAGAAGTCTATTCTATATCCCTTTCAATCAGTATTTTGTTTGGTGTCTTTGCTTGAGCTGTACGAGATGAAATTCTCATATACGGTTCTTAGAGGGGGAATTTCGGTGAATTACCTATCTCAATAAAGTCTATGATTGGTTCGAAGAACGTCTCGAGATTCAGGCGATTGCAGATGATATAACTAGTAAATATGTTCCTCCTCATGTCAACATTTTTTATTGTCTAGGAGGAATTACGCTTACTTGTTTTTTAGTACAAGTAGCTACGGGGTTTGCTATGACTTTTTACTATCGTCCAACCGTTACTGAGGCTTTTGCTTCTGTTCAATATATAATGACTGAAGCAAACTTTGGT